AGAGATCCATTCGAAGAACACGGGGACTAATTTAAGTAATGAGCCTACCAATGGTGGGCTCCTTACTTAAAACTTAAAATTGAGATGATGAAAAATAATTTCATTTTTTAGTCGGAACCTTAGGTGGTTCTCGAAAAAAGATAGCGAAAAAAATTATCCCTAAAGTCGAGACTAAGAGGAATGTATAAACCAATGCTTCCATAGATTCGATCGTGGTTTACAATTATAGCTTCCACACCTATTAATTTTAGATCATTTACTATAGGGGAAAGAGGGAAAAAATCAAAGATAAAGATGGCGATCAATCAAGTCAAAAATTTTCTGGTACCTTAACCTTATGTCATCAAATAAAAAAGTAGAGGCGAATAAAAAAGTAGAGGCGAAAGATACCAGAGTAATATTTTATTAGACTACTTGTCTTTTTGTAGTTGGATCTCCAAGCTTTTGGAATGCTCCAAATTCTACTTGAGTATCCAAATCCGGATCAATACCAGCAAAAACATCTCTGAACAAGGTTCTAGCGCCATGCCAAATATGTCCGAAAAAGAAGAGTAAAGCAAATGTAGCATGCCCAAAAGTGAACCAACCCCTTGGACTGCTCCGAAAAACACCATCAGATTTCAAAGTAGCTCGGTCTAATTCAAAAATTTCGCCTAATTGGGCGCGTCTAGCATATTTTTTCACAGTAGCAGGATCGCTATAACTGACTCCATTGAGTTCGCCACCATAGAACTCGACAGTTACACCTACTTGTTCGACACTATACTTTGATTCCGCCCTTCTAAAAGGAACATCGGCTCTCACAATTCCGTCTCCGTCTACCAAAACTACGGGGAATGTTTCAAAAAAAGTGGGCATACGACGTACAAAAAGCTCGTGGCCTTCTTTATCTCTAAAGATGGGGTGTCCTAACCATCCAACAGCTATTCCATCCCCGCTGTCCATTGAGCCTGCTCTGAATAATCCCCCTTTTGCCGGATTATTACCAATGTAATCATAAAAAGCTAATTTTTCGGGGATTTTAGACCAAGCTTCCGAAAAACTAAGATTTTCCGCTAGTCCCGTGCCAACTCTTCGATATATTTCTTGCTGGAAGTATCCCTGATCCCACTGATAACGAGTGGGGCCAAATAATTCGATTGGGGTAGTTGCTGAACCATACCACATAGTTCCAGCAACAACGAAAGCTGCGAAAAAAACAGCAGCGATACTGCTGGAAAGTACAGTTTCAATATTGCCCATACGTAATCCTTTGTATAGACGTTGAGGCGGACGGACACTAAGATGAAATAGACCCGCTAATATGCCCAATGTACCCGCTGCAATATGATGAGAGGCTATTCCTCCCGGAACAAAGGGATCAAAACCTTCCGCGCCCCACGCTGGATTTACGGATTGTACTTTTCCAGTTAGCCCATAAGGATCAGACACCCATATTCCAGGACCATACAAGCCTGTTACATGAAATGCACCAAAGCCAAAGCAAGCCAACCCTGAGAGAAATAAATGAATTCCAAAGATCTTGGGCAAATCCAAAGAAGGTTTTCCCGTACGTTCATCAGAGAATATTTCTAGGTCCCAATATACCCAATGCCAGATAGCTGCCAAGAAGCACAAGCCAGAAAACACAATATGTGCCCCTGCCACACCTTCGTAACTCCAAATACCCGGATTCGTTATAGTTCCTCCTGAAATACTCCACCCACCCCATGAATTGGTTATTCCTAAACGAGTCATGAAGGGTATAACGAACATACCCTGTCTCCACATTGGATCAAGAACCGGGTCAGAAGGATCAAAAACTGCTAATTCGTATAGAGCCATCGAGCCGGCCCAACCAGAAACTAGAGCCGTATGCATTATATGGACAGAAAGCAACCGGCCGGGATCATTCAATACGACAGTATGAACACGATACCAAGGCAAACCCATGGAAATACCCCTTTTTTATCAAATATCAAAGAAAAATGACACTATGTAACTTTATCGCATTGGAAAAGACTATCACTATGTATGTTATGTACCTAACCTTTCAGTATATTTTGTATAAGAAAGGGTTAAGATTTATTTCGTTTCGTTGAAAATAATGGAACAATTTTGTTCGTAAGAACAAAGAGAAGCAGATCTATTCTATACCCGATAAGTACCAATACGCAATGGGGCTTGGCCTCCTTTTTGGAGAATGAATGCCTAGATACTTGTTTATCATTCAAATGATCGACCTGCTCGTGAAAATGTGTTCTTTATTCATATAGAATAAAAGGAAAAAAAAATGAAGACAATAAATCCATTGGTACGTTTCCATATTAAAGTGAAGTATAGTACTTAACTTTTTTATTTAATTTAATGCCCGTTGGTGTTCCAAAAGTCCCTTTTCGGAGTCCTGGAGAGGAAGATGCAGTTTGGGTTGACGTATAGTGCGGCTTGTCAGATATATTAGGTCATATGGGGTTTACCCGTTCTCTTCACCGATCGAGATATCCTCCGTTTCGCCCAAGAAATCTTGATTGAACCATCAATTATTCGGAGCGTGAAGTGCAATTAGATCTATTTATATTGGGGATCAATACTATAAATTTATGGTTAACTTGGAACGATAAAATAAAGTATCCAGGCTCCGTTCAGAAAATATCAAATTGGTAATATATATGATTACTATAATTGTATCATAAACATTCTTTATTTAAATTTATGCTTTCTATATATTAATATTATTATTAGGAATAATCTCAAACTGCCATTCAATGGCATAGAATAAAATATATAATGAATACATGAATACATGTAATAGTTTGAGGGAAAGCATGAAAATTTATTTTGAAAAAAAAAAAGAAGCGGTACTGAGATAATTTGCCCTATATGTGCAAATATAATTCGGACAGATCTTTACCCGGAGTAGAACACCAACCTAAAATAATTGAAAGGGCCCATTCAGGAACAAGAAAATAACATCGTGATTTGAATCTCGATGAAATAATACATCAATGAGAGGTTAGTTTAATAAGTTCAATAATTTTTTTTTTTATAAGGAAGAGAAAGGGAACCAAAACTCATGTTTTTTGAAAAAATCAAATAAAGCCCTTCTTTAGAAAAATAAAAAACCTGTTACAAAAAAGAAATTAAGACTAGAATTTATACATTGATTGATTTTTTTTCGCAATTTCATTTTAGGAACCGTATGCATCCAAAGGTGCACGTACGGTTCCTAAGGGATACTATTTTATTTTGTCCTAATCAACCGACTTTATCGAGAAAGATTACTTTTTTTAGGCCAAGAAGTTGATAGCGAGATCTCAAATCAACTTGTGGGTCTCATGGTATATCTTAGTATAGAAGATAATACTAGGGATTTTTATTTGTTTATAAACTCTCCCGGTGGATGGGTAATACCAGGAATAGCCATTTATGATACTATGCAATTTGTGCCACCCGATGTACATACAATATGCATGGGATTAGCTGCTTCAATGGGATCTTTCATTCTGGTTGGAGGAGAAATTACCAAACGTTTAGCATTCCCTCACGCTTGGCGCCAATGAGTTTTTATTGAAAAAAAGACTATGCCAAAAAGACTATGCCTTCGCCATATCAAAATATAAAAAATAAAATTAGGAAAAATTTAAGTAATAATAGCATGGCACTTTGAGTTCGATATGAACAAACCATTATTGTTTTTTTATAACATGAGATTTTATATCGAGATAGTAGTATGAAATAACCTTTATTTCCGATTTGATCTTATGTGTCGGGAGGACATTTTAGCGTCACAAATCTTTTTTTGTCATATCAGAAAGACACTTTGGGATTGCCAAATCACGGACGAGATAAATATATAAATATCTAATATAATATAAAGCAACAGAACCATCGTAGTATTTTTGACTCTTATGAAAAGAAGGATGGTAAATGGATTATTCAACGATCTGACTTGATTGGATAGATTCTATTTCTTCCCTTATTCTTCTATGGCTATGGAATGGAAGTGGGTAATAAATTCCATTGCAGAGCCGTATGCAATGCACAAAAAGTGCCTGTACGGTTGTTCAATTCTATTTTTTTTTTTTTTTTTTTCCTTTAATTTCATAATACGAGATAGAAGAACCATTCATGATGTTATATCAATATCATCAGGGTTATGATTCACCAACCTGCTAGTTCTTTTTATGAGGCACAGGCAGGAGAATTTATCCTGGAAGCGGAAGAACTGCTGAAACTTCGCGAAACCCTCACTAAAGTTTATGTACAAAGAACGGGCAACCCTTTGTGGGTTGTATCCGAAGATATGGAAAGAGATGTTTTTATGTCGGCAACAGAAGCCCAAGCCTATGGCATTGTTGATCTTGTAGCGGTTGAAAATTAAAATACTTCGGATTTCGTGTGAATCCATGATCCCGTTTTATTTTCAACCATTATTTCAATTTTCCATGATTTGATATTGAATTGAAATAATTCATAATCATCAATCATAAATCAGGTTAAGATAGATCTAAACCAACCCATTCTATAATATAATATAATTATATATATCCGACATGCCAACTATTAAACAACTTATTAGAAATACAAGACAGCCAATAAGAAATGTCACGAAATCTCCCGCTCTTCGAGGATGTCCTCAGCGTCGAGGAACATGTACTAGGGTGTATGTGCGACTCGTTCAGATCACGAGCTCGAGCAAATGAGACAGTATCAATGATTAATATCAATGAATAGAATAGGATAGATTGAGTAGAAGAACGCCTATTACTATCTAAAATGGGGATCTATCATATACCCTTATTGTTTCTTGTGTATATAATTTATGGTTTTCATTGGTGCAAATCCAATCACCTCGATTTGAGATGAGAAGCAATTCTCCATTGGTAGCAAATGGTTATCCATTAAGCGGAGGAAATGGTATTTTAAGGATAGGATAAGAAGCAAAACAAAAAGGTTATGCTCACATTCTTGAAAGAACGGACTAACAGGGTCAGCTACCTAGCCAACTTTCATAATTAAATGCCGTCACTGTATGGATAGCTCTTATTGTGAAAAGACCTATTACTGTATAATTAATGGGTAGAGCCAAAGAATGTGAACTATACAAGTTAACAATACCATTTGATTAAATGAGAGACGAGGCTCCGGTGCATAGAGAGGGCCTCACCGTTTAAGAAGTAACCATAGAAACGATGGAACCCACTATTTTTTTTATTAGTATTCGGTAGAATTTTTTATTTCCAGGTAAACTAAATGTCTGGCCTGGAAAGAAAAAAATAATGGTTGGGAAGGTCATAGTAGCAAAAGCCATTGGAATTTATATTTTATATATCGGAATAATTCGTTTTGTTATTAATCGACCGGGGGGGACAAATAATGACTGAAAGAAGAGAATTCAATTAGTTATTCATTAAAGTTTAATTTGATTCAATGACCAGAGTTAAACGAGGGTATACAGCTCGGAGACGTCGAACAAAAATTCGTTTATTTGCATCAACCTTTAGAGGGGCTCATTCAAGACTTACGCGAACAATTACTCAACATAAAATGAGAGCTTTGGTTTCTTCTCATCGAGATAGGGGCAGGCAAAAGAGAAATTTTCGTCGTTTGTGGATCACTCGGATAAATGCAGTAACTCGCGATATTAAAGTATTCTATAGTTATAGTAGATTAATACACAATCTGTACAAGGGGCAATTGCTTCTTAATCGTAAAATACTTGCACAAATAGCTATATCAAATAAGAATTGTCTTTACATGATTTCCAAAAAAATCATCAACTAAAGGAAATTCTAATTATGAAGTAATATACAGGAATGATTGAACAAGAATTCCCCGGAGAATGAACTCCGGGAAGTATAGAATAAACTAAATTGAGATAAAATTAAGATAAGTAGTAGGAATGAACGAACATGCTTCAATAAAAAAAAATTGCTTATCCCCCCCTTTTATGCATTCTGGGCCTTTTCGAGCAAAACATCCAATCCATTTGAGCTTGAATTCCGATTGGAGTTTTGAGGCAATCGAGGAATATGCCTATTTTTTTCTGGCTCTAGGACCCACAGTTCTAGGGATCGATTCGGCTCTCTCAAATTGTTTCTCATTATTAAGAAAAGGTAACGAAGATAAAATACGAGCTTGTTTTATAGCAATAGTAATTAATCGTTGTTGTTTCAAGGTCAATCTATTTACTCGTCTAGATAATATTTTTCCTTGTTCACTAATAAATCGATTAATTAAACTCATGTTTCTATAATCAATTCGATCCCCTGATACAATTGGGGGCAAACGCCGACGAAAGGAGAGCTTGGATTTACGAAAAGGTTGCTTAGATTTATCCATGGTTTAGTCCTTATTTCAAAAATTTATTTCTTTATTAATTTAAGATCTGACCGAAATAGGGTTTTATTTGTATAATTTATAATTTTGATTTCTAATTTGTATTATATTTATATATATGTATATGTTCTTCCTCTTTCTGCTCTTTGGGTTGGAAAAGATTGCACACATGTTCTGTTCGATCTATTATCTATTTCTTTATTTCCCCATGAATCGTATGCCTCTGACAATAACGACAAAATTTTCTCAATTCTAATCGACTGGGTGTATTGTGTCGATTCTTTTGAGTAATATATCTAGAAATACCCGGCGATTCTTTATTGACACCATTTCGGGCACAACAACTAGTACATTCCAAAATAACTCTGACCCTGACATCTTTACTCTTGGCCATGAACCCCCTTTGGATCGACTTAACTTAACTTTTCTATTTTCGATCCGAAAAAAAAGAACAAAAAATTAATAGAAGTTACTAACTATAAATTAAATTTCTAAAGATTTGATTCTAATTAATATTAATTAGAGTAATAATAAAAATTTAATAGATTTAAGATAAATTTATTTAATTATTATTTTATTCTAATTCTATTTATATATAATTATACTATATATTAATTAGAATATTATATATATATTCTATTTTTATATATTAATAGATTAATATTATTAAATAATGTAAGTAATACAATTTTTTTATAACTATCAATTTTTTCTATCCTAAATACCACTATTTTATTTATGTATTTTCTTTAATTGCGCTATGATTTCGTGGAGCCTCCCCTAGACTGGACCCGCATTTCCATTTCCAAATCTAATTTTATTAGATCGACTTTTTGCTTAGGTTTAATATAGTTTTTCTTTCTTTTTCCTTAACTAGAATTAAAAAAAAGGAAATGACAAAGCGTCTGGGAATAAACGATTAATCTCTATCAATAGACCCGCTAAAGACCCAAACCATAGAGTAGTTAGCACAGGTGCCGTGGAGAGATATGTTTTTATATCTCGCATTGAAAATCCTCCTTTTTATTATTTAATGTAAAACATAGACATAGATTATATATATGGGCGTCGTAGTTCAAGATCATTTGTATTTATTTTTATGCGGAATTCGTAACTAAAATGGATATGTACAAGGGTTCTTGTCCCTAAAAAAAAGAAATAAAAAAAGCCCTTCTTTCGGAG